CTCGCCCCGTTCAAATTTAGGCGGGGGGGGGGAAAGCATAAACACATGTTTGTTAAGAATTTGGTCCCACTTAATAGTTATGTCTATCGATCATTGATAATATATCCTAGAAATAATACAGTTTATATACTTACTTCATATCTAAGCACTTGAATTACTGTGAGTTAAATGAAACTAATATATATGTCTAATAATCATTCACTTGTTTACCCCATGATGGAAAGAACCACGCGTACTGTTACACTCTCAATTGATGTCGGGTTGCAATATAAGTACGTCTTGTTATGTAAGTCTGCTCTGTTTATTGGCGTCCCCCAGGCTCCCGCCCTGCTGATAAACCACCCCCAAATAAAAACCTACCTTATGCCGTTGTAATCACTCGAGATGCCGCGATATGAAGCCAACAGCATCACTAGCATCACAAATGCCTCGACGAAAAGCATGGTTTAGCTGAATTAGGAACGAATGGGCCTGAAGTAGCAACCAATAGCCAGTCAGAGGAACTAAGGTTCATCCGCAGTTAATGGGCTTGCTCTGAAGGATAGTGTATCTTCAGATGGCGGGTTGCTGATCTCTCGTGAGTTGAGGATAAATGGATTCCTGTTGGAGATGATCTGCTAGAGGAAATAGCTTTGTTGATCAACCTTCATGGATGATATGTCTATGTACGCCAACATATAATGTCTTATGTAATATATACATAATATGTATTATGTACTATATGAGATATATTAGGATATGATCTGCATGTATTATATAATTATTAATAATACTTATATTAATGTAGTTAGTAATATATGAGTAATATGTATATTATTATATGCTAGTGGTATATAAATGTATGCTCTATATACATAAATATTAAATTTAACATGATATGTAATGTACTTGTTTATATGATAGGGGAAAGTAGATGAATGCTCTATATATAAGTATGTCTTATATCATGGATACTATGTAATAACTTTTTGAAAAAAAAATTTAATACTGGCATAGTATATAAATTGAAAATTGTAACATTATAAGGTTGAATTGCAGGAAGTAGTTTAAGACAGAATATCAGCTTTGGGTGTTGATGGCGGGGCGTAGGGCCTTCTTCCTGATGTGTCCTAGGGAGGGGTTTACCTTCATTGCTGGCTTACAAGGCCAGTATTTTTATTAAATTACTTGGACTCTTCATTTAGGTTTTAGTATATAGTTTTCGAATAGGCCCGCTAGGGGTATGAGGATTAGGATGAGTGTAAAATAGAGAATAGAGGCTAGTTGGCCGATAATAATAAATGGTTGTTCTACAGGTTGACCTCCAATTCAGGTTAGTGTTATGAGGTTGGCGGTAAGAATTCAGAATAATGTTTGGGAGACAGGTCGGAATATTATGCTTCGTTGGTTGGCTGTGTGCAGGTAGGGAATAACCAGCAGAATTAGAATAGACGCTAGTAGGGCTAGGACGCCTCCCAGTTTATTGGGGATGGAACGTAGGATGGCGTATGCAAATAGGAAGTATCATTCTGGTTTAATATGGGGAGGAGTACTTAAAGGGTTGGCAGGGGAGAAATTATCTGGATCTCCTAAGGAGTCTGGGGAGAAGAGGGCTAGAGATAGTAGGACTAGTAGAAGGAATATGAAGCCTAGGGCATCTTTGATGGTATAGTATGGGTGAAACGGGATTTTGTCCGCGTCAGGGTTGATGCCCGAAGGGTTGTTGGAGCCTGTTTCATGAAGGAATAGTAGGTGAACGATAACGAGGGCAGTAATAATAAAGGGCAGGATAAAGTGGAAAGCGAAAAATCGGGTGAGTGTGGCTTTATCTACTGAAAAACCGCCTCAAATTCACTCTGCGAGTGTTGTTCCGATATAGGGGATGGCTGATAGAAGGTTAGTAATCACAGTTGCGCCTCAGAAGGATATTTGGCCTCAGGGCAAAACATAGCCTACGAATGCAGTGGCTATAACAGTCAACAGTAAGATTACTCCAATGTTTCAGGTTTCTTTATAGAGATAAGATCCGTAGTAAATTCCGCGGCCTACATGTAAGAATAAGCATATGAAGAATATTGAGGCTCCGTTCGCGTGGAGGTTACGAATTAGTCAGCCATAGTTTACGTCACGACAAATGTGAGCGACTGAGGAGAAGGCGGTCAGGGTGTCGGAGGTGTAATGTATGGCTAGGAAAAGGCCTGTAAGGATTTGAATTATTAAGCAGATGCCTAGTAAAGATCCAAAGTTTCATCAGGCAGAGATGTTGGATGGTGCAGGGAGGTCGATGAAGGAGTGGTTAATAATTTTTAGTAGGGGGTGGGTTTTGCGTAGGTTGGTCATTAGGTTTTTGTAGTTGAATTACAACAATGGTTTTTCATGCCATAGGTTATGGTTAAAGTCCATACTAAAATTATTATGGAAATGATAGTAATTTTTCTATTGTCTTTGTTATTAATTTTTGGGTTTGTTGCTTTTGCCTCTAAGCCATCTCCGGTGTACGGAGGTTTAGGCTTGGTAGCTAGCGGTGGGGTGGGTTGTGCAATTGTCGTAAGTCTGGATAGTACTTTTCTAGGATTAATTGTGTTTTTAATTTATTTGGGGGGTATGCTAGTGGTGTTTGGTTATACAGCAGCTATAGCCACGGAAGAGTACCCGGAGAGTTGAGTAGGGAATACAGTAGCTTTGGGGATGCTATTACTTACTTTATTTATAGAAGTGGCATGGTTTATAATGTCTGGTGATGTTGAGATGGTAATGTCTTTAGATTTGTTCGACCTGTTGGGAGATTATTGTGTGGGACAAGATTGAAGTGGGGTGTCTCTATTATACGGCTGTGGGGGGTGAGCTATGGTGCTTTTAGGCTGGATTCTTTTTATTACTATTCTAGTAGTATTGGAGATTGTTCGTGGTTTATAGTTATAAAATTGTCAGGACCAGTATAATGGAGATGACAAAGGATAAGAAGTATATTTTAATTAAGCCTTTTTGAGCAGAAGTTGAGGCAGAGGAAGCCGAGCTGTGAAAGTTGGCTTGACCTTTAGGCCCTGTTTTTTCGTATCAACTTAAGTCAATTAGTATGGTAGCAATGTGTTGACCTATATGTAGGTTTGCTAGGGGGTTTAGTCGGTGAAAGATGTGTGTGAAGTATCCTAGCATGTTTGAGAAGTTATGAGTATGGATTAAGGATTTGTTTGGTATTTTGTTTGTTAGTGAGTTAAGTTCAATTGCCATTAAGATGCCTAAGATAGTGATGATAAGGGCTGAGAGTTTTGTCAGGGTAGGTATAGTTATTGGGATAGTTGAAGTGGGGGGTAGGTTTAATGTTAATAAAAATCCTGCAAAGATGCTTCCTAGGGCGAGTCGTATGATGGGGTTAATTAGGTCAGGATTATTTTCGTTTAGGGGGCTTATTGGTAGGAATCGTGGTTCATTCAAGAGGGCAAAATGGATTAATCGTATGCTGTATACTGCTGTAAGAGTTGTGGCCACTAAGGTAATAAGTAGAGCTCAGGTGTTAACGTGAGATATGTTTATAGCTTCAATAATAGAATCTTTGGAGTAAAACCCGGCTAGGAAAGGTGTTCCCATGAGAGCGAGGCTTCCAAGTATAACTGCTGAGGAGGTAATTGGTAAAAGTGTAAATAGGCCCCCTATTTTTCGGATGTCTTGTTCATCATTAAGGCTGTGAATAATAGAACCGGAGCAAAGAAAAAGTATTGCTTTGAAAAAAGCATGGGTACAAATGTGGAGAAATGCCAGGTGTGGTTGATTGAGTCCTAGGGTTACTATTATTAAACCTAGTTGACTTGATGTAGAAAAGGCTACGATTTTTTTAATATCATTTTGTGTAATAGCGCAGATAGCTGTGAATAGGGTAGTGATACTACCTAGGCAGAGCATGATAGTTAAAGCTGTCTGGTTGAGCGCTATTATAGGGCTGAAGCGGATTAAGAGGAAGATGCCTGCTACAACTATTGTGCTTGAGTGCAGTAGAGCTGATACAGGTGTAGGGCCTTCTATGGCTGATGGGAGTCAAGGGTGGAGACCAAATTGAGCAGATTTTCCTGTTGCTGCGATGATTAAGCCTAGTAATGCTAAGGTATTGGTGTTTATTATAAGAATTTGTTGGATGTCTCAGGAATTGGAGTTAATTATAAGTCAGGCTATGGTTAAGATAAAGCCAATGTCGCCGATTCGGTTGTAGAGGACGGCTTGGAGGGCAGCGGTGTTTGCATCAGTTCGACCAAATCACCATCCAATGAGTATGAAGGATATAATCCCTACCCCTTCTCACCCAATAAAAAGTTGGAAAAGGTTGTTTGCAGATACGAGAAGGATTATAGTGAACAGAAATGTAATTAGATATTTAAAGAATCGGTGAATGTTAGGATCCGCGTGTATGTACCATAGTGAGAATTCTAAGATAGATCATGTTACATATAGTGCAATAGGGATAAAGGTGATAGAGAAGTAGTCTAGTTTAAAGCTTATTGTAAGGTTGAAGGAGTTAATCGAAAATCATTGTCAATTGGTAATTGTTGCTTCTTGTCCTGAGGAAATGAATAGGATTAGTGGGGGGATGCTAGTAAAGAAGGCAAGTTTGACTGTGTTTTTACATAGGATTGGAAAGTTATTAGTTTTATGGGGAAAGAGTAAGCTATAAATTAAAGGGATGGTGAGTATGGTGATGGAAAGAAGAAGAAATGAATTTAGTAGGTAGTTAATTACTTTTATTTGGAATTGCACCAAAATTTTTGGTTCCTAAGACCAATGGATGACTATTATCCTTTAAAAGTAAGAAAGCCATGTGTTTAGGCATGGGCTCAAGAGTTAGCAGTTCTTGTAACTTTCTCGGGCATATAAGGAGGTTTGAGCTCCTAATTTTAGATTCACAATCTAATGTTTTTGTTAAACTATATTTGCAATATGTGGGGCCTAGAATAAATTTAGGTGCGATGGAGAGGATAAGTAGTGGGAGGAGATGAAGAGCTATTAATGCGTGTTCTCGAGTGAATGTTGGTTTAATAGGGTTTATGTGGTGTGTAAATTTGCCTCGTTGGGACGAAATTAATATGTGGAGGGAGTAGAGAGCTGTAATAACTGTATTGGCACCTAGGAGAATTAGGGAGAAGTTGGATCAGGAGAATGTTGTTAGAATTACTATAAGTTCCCCTAGAAGGTTAATAGAGGGGGGTTGAGCTAGGTTTGCTAAGCTAGCAAGTAGTCATCAGGCACATATTAGTGGTAGCACTATTTGAAGGCCTCGGGTGAGGATCAAGGTTCGGCTGTGAATTCGCTCGTAATTAGTGTTAGCCAGACAGAAGAGTATTGAGGAAGTTAATCCGTGGGCGATTATTAGTACGGTGGCTCCTATAAAGCTAAGTGGCGATTGTATTAGGGCGGCTACAATTACCAAGCCTATGTGGCTTACGGAAGAGTAAGCAATGAGAGATTTTAGATCTGTTTGGCGCAAGCAAATAGAGCTAGTTATTACTATTCCTCACAAGGATAGAATTATAAACGGGTAGCATAAGTTGGTGGTTATGGGTTCAGTAAGGGTTGTAATTCGTATAATGCCATAGCCTCCTAGTTTTAGTAGGATGGCGGCAAGAACTATAGAGCCTGCAATAGGGGCCTCCACATGCGCTTTTGGAAGTCACAGGTGAAGGCCATATAGTGGTATTTTTACTATGAATGCGGTTATGCATGCATATCATAGTATGGTAGTTGAGATAGAAGAGCTTATAGTGGGGGCTAAAAGTGCTATGGTTAGTATGTGTAGGGATCCTAGGTTTGCGTGGAGGTGGAGGAGGGCTACTAAGAGGGGGAGGGAACCAACTAAGGTGTAGAAAAGGAAGTATAGGCCTGCGTTAAGTCGTTCATTTTGGCTTCCTCAGCGTGTAATAATAATAAGGGTTGGGATTAGGGTTGTTTCAAATAGGATGTAGAATATAATTAGCTCTGATGCAGTGAAGGCTATAATTAGCGACAGTTGGAGGATGATAAGTATAGTTAAGTAAATTTTTTTTCGTGTTAAGGGTTCGTGAGCTAAGTGGTTTTGGCTTGCGATTACTATTAGTGGTAAGAGCCAGCATGATAGGACTAGAAGCGGTCCTGATAGGGAGTCTAGTGAGAATGATGAACTATAATTGTACCCTAGGTCCGAGTAGTGGTGCAGAAGGGTTAAACTTCAAATGCTAATTAAAAAACTGTGCGTCGTTGTGTTAATCCAGATCCATGACTTCTTTGAGAACCAGGTTAAGGGGATAAGCATTAAGGTTGACATAAGGATTTTTAACATTGTAAGAGGTTAAGGTTTTGGACGTGGTCAGAGCCGTGGGTAGCAGAAATTTTGACTAGCAGTGCTAGGCCAATGGCTGCCTCACAAGCTGAAAAGACCAGAAGGATTAAAGGGGTCATAGCTATTGAGAATATGTGGAAGTGAGTAATTAGTAAAGTCATGAGAATAAAAAGGGATAATATCATACCCTCTAGGCATAGAAGGGTAGATATTAGATGGGACCGATAGATAAGTACTCCTATGAGGGCTAGGAGGAAGGCGATGATTAGGTTAAGATTGATAGAAAGCATAAGGTATTCATGGGGTAGGACCATGATTTATTGAGTCGAAATCAATTATCTTATTTAGATTAAAAACCTACTCGGTTCATTCAAGACCTTTTTGGAATCATTCGTATGCGAGGCCGCCTGTGAGTAAAATGATAAGAGAGAACGATAGAATGAGTATGGTTCCTGTAGTGGGGAGTTGAATAGCTCATGGAAGTGGAAGAAGAAGAGCAATTTCTAGGTCAAAGAGGAGAAATGTAATGGCTACTAGAAAGAATTTTATGGAAAAAGGCAGGCGAGCAGACCCTAAAGGGTCAAATCCGCATTCGTAGGGGCTAGATTTCTCTAGGTACAGGTAAAGTTGGGGGAGTCAGAAGGCAATGAGAACTACAATTGTAGCTAGGGCAGAGTTGATAAAGAGGGTAAGGATTATATTAATTATTTTTCTCTGGTTCTACCCAGAACTTAATGATTGGAAATCAGTAGTACTAATTATACTAGAAAAATATGAGCCTCATCAATAAATGGATACGTAGAGGAATAGTCAAACTACGTCCACAAAGTGTCAGTATCAGGCAGCTGCTTCAAAGCCAAAATGATGTGTAGAGGTGAAGTGATAAAATAGTTGTCGTAGAAGGCAAACTATCAGGAATAATGAGCCAATAATTACATGTAGGCCGTGGAAGCCTGTTGCTACAAAGAATGTGGAGCCATAGATTCCGTCAGAAATAGTGAAGGGTGCTTCATAGTACTCTATTGCTTGTAGCGCGGTGAAGTAAAGACCTAGGGCAATGGTAATAGAAAGTGCTTGAATTATTTGTTTTCGGTTTCCTTCTATGAGGCTATGGTGGGCTCATGTGATGGAGACTCCAGAAGCTAGGAGAATAGCTGTATTCAGGAGGGGTACTTCCAGTGGGTTTAGGGGACTAATCCCTACGGGAGGTCAGCAGCCTCCCAATTCTAAGGCGGGGGATAGGCTAGAGTGGTAGAAGGCTCAGAAGAAGCCTACGAAGAAGAACACTTCTGATGTAATAAAAAGAATTATACCGTATCGTAGGCCTTTCTGTACTACAGGGGTGTGGTGACCTTGGAAGGTTCCTTCTCGAACAACATCCCGTCATCATTGATATATTGTCAGAAGTATTGATGTGATACCAATTAATAAAAGGAGAGAAGAGTGAAAGTGGAATCACATGGTTAGGCCTGATGTTAGAAGGAGTGCTGAGAGAGCCCCTGTGAGTGGTCATGGGCTTGGATTAACTATGTGGTAGGCGTGAGTTTGGTGGGTCATTAAAATAGCATCTTATAAATAGAGGATGGTAGGTTTAAGTAGTTAAGTATTGTCGTGCAGATACAGGCTCACTAGAAGAGTAAAGACATAGGCTTGAATTAAAGCTACGGCGAACTCTAGAATTGTGAGAAGGAATAGGATAATGAATGTAATAGAAGATAAAGTGATGCTAATAGATAGAAGAGCTAATGCGGCTGAGCTAATTAGGTGAATTAGGAGGTGGCCAGCTGTAATGTTAGCTGTGAGTCGTACTGCTAGTGCCACGGGTTGGATGAGAAGACTAATTGTTTCAATAATAATCAACATTGGGATTAGGGGTGTAGGTGTGCCTTGTGGTAAGAAGTGGGCGAGAGAAGCTTTTGGTTTATTCTGAAAGCCTATGATGACTGTTCCTATTCAAAGAGGGATGGCTATACCTAGGTTTATGGAAAGTTGTGTAGTAGGGGTAAATGAATAGGGGAGTAGGCCTAGTAGGTTTGTTGTTGCAATAAATAAAATTAGGGATATAAGTATTAAGGTTCAGGTTCGACCTAGTTTATTGTGTATTGTTATTATTTGTTTGGTGATCAATCGGATTAGTCAGATTTGAAGAATTTGTATTCGGTTGGGGAGTCAGCGTTTAGGTGCAGAGAAAATTAGACATGGGAATAAGATAATAATGGGAAGGGTGGAGATGTCTATGATACTAGGACAGATGAAAGGGGCAAATAAATTTTCGTTCATTTTTTTTCTCAAGGAAATGGAATATCAGGAAGCTTGATTATATCTTCTGGGGGGTAGATATAGATTATTTCGATACCAATTAGTTGAAGTTGAAATGCGCAGAAAATTCCAAACAGGGTGAAGCCGATTACGTGCAGTCAAGTTGAGGTGTTCAGTTGAGGCATAAGCTTTGAGGAGGTACTAGACTCTAATAATACTTAAGTATTATGTTAGTTTTCTCAAAGAAGTCTGTATCATGTGAGACCAGTTTTCAAAGTATTTGAGGGTGGACATTTCTAATACGATAGGCATGAAACTGTGATTTGACCCACAGATTTCTGAGCATTGACCGTAGTAAACCCCTGGACGGGTTGAGGTTAAGGTGGCTTGGTTTAATCGGCCAGGGATTGCGTCAGCTTTCAGACCTAGAGATGGGACAGCTCATGCGTGTAGGACGTCTTCTGATGAGATTAGTATTCGAATTGGTAGTTCTATAGGTAAGACTACTCGGTTATCTACTTCTAATAAGCGTAATTGGCCAGGGGCTAAGTCTTGGGTTGGCACCATGTATGAATCAAATGATAGTTCCTCATAGTCTGTATACTCGTAGCTTCAGTATCATTGGTGGCCTATGGCTTTAACTGTCAGGTAGGGATTATAAATCTCGTCCATTATGTATAAAATGCGTAAGGATGGAAGAGCAATAAGAACTAGGATAACCGCTGGCATAATAGTTCAGATGGTTTCAACTTCTTGGGCATCTATGGTACTGGTGTGAGTTAATTTTGTTGTGAGCATCAAGATAAGGACATAAAGTACTAGTGAGCTAATTAGAAAAACAATTATCAGAGTATGATCATGAAAATATATTAATTCTTCTATGATAGGAGATGTAGCATCTTGAAAGCCTAGTTGTATAGGGTAAGGCATGTTAAGATATACAGGGTTTAAACCTGTAATTTAACTATGGCAAAGTTATGTAATAATTATTACTAATATCTTCTGAGAAAGTCATAAAGGTTATGGGGTTGACTTGAAATCAATTTTTGGGGGTTCGATTCCTTCCTTTCTCGTTTAAGATTTAATAAATACAGGCTGCTCGAATGTATGATAAGGGGGAGGACAACCATATAATCATTCAATATTAGTAGTGGTTAATTCTACAGAGGCAACTTCTCGTTTAGATGCGAAAGCTTCTCAGATGATGAAAACCATTAAAATTACAGCTGTTAGGGAGATAAAGGATCCAATAGATGATAAAATGTTTCATGCTGTGTAAGCATCTGGATAGTCGGAGTATCGTCGAGGCATGCCGGATAGCCCTAGGAAGTGTTGGGGGAAGAAGGTCATATTCACGCCTACAAATATAATAGAGAAATGAATTTTTGCTCACATATCGTTAAGTATATATCCTGTGAATAGTGGGAATCAGTGAACAAATCCTCCTATAATTGCAAATACTGCCCCCATTGATAAGACGTAGTGGAAATGTGCTACTACATAATATGTGTCGTGAAGAACAATATCTAGGGACGAGTTAGCAAGAACAATGCCTGTGAGCCCACCAATTGTAAAGAGAAAGATGAAGCCTAGAGCTCATAGTATTGCAGGAGATCATTTGATGTTCCCCCCGTGGAGAGTAGCCAACCAACTAAAAACTTTAACACCGGTAGGGATCGCGATGATTATTGTGGCAGATGTAAAGTATGCTCGGGTATCCACATCTAACCCAACGGTGAATATGTGGTGGGCTCATACAATAAACCCTAGGAATCCAATTGATATTATAGCCCATACTATTCCTATGTATCCAAAAGGTTCTTTTTTACCTGCGTAATATGTTACAATATGGGAAATAATACCAAAGCCTGGAAGGATTAAAATATATACTTCTGGGTGACCGAAAAATCAGAATAAGTGTTGGTAAAGGATAGGGTCTCCTCCTCCAGCAGGGTCAAAGAATGTTGTGTTCAGGTTACGGTCTGTTAGAAGTATTGTAATCCCGGCAGCTAAGACTGGTAAAGATAAAAGAAGAAGGACTGCTGTAATTATTACTGATCAGACAAATAGGGGGGTTTGGTACTGGGACATAGCTGGGGGTTTTATATTAATAATTGTTGTAATAAAGTTAATAGCCCCAAGAATTGAAGAAACTCCTGCTAAATGGAGAGAAAAGATAGCTAAGTCCACTGATGCCCCAGCATGGGCTAGATTTCCTGCCAGGGGTGGGTAGACCGTTCACCCAGTCCCAGCACCTGCCTCAACAGTTGAAGACGCTAGGAGTAATAGAAATGAGGGTGGTAGAAGTCAAAAGCTTATATTATTCATTCGAGGGAATGCTATATCAGGGGCCCCAATTATTAGTGGAACAAGTCAGTTCCCAAACCCTCCAATCATGATAGGCATTACCATGAAGAAAATTATTACAAAAGCATGGGCTGTGACAATTACGTTGTAAATTTGATCATCACCAATTAGTATTCCGGGTTGCCCAAGCTCCGCTCGGATAAGAAGACTAAGAGCAGTGCCTACTATGCCTGCTCAAGCTCCGAACAGTAAGTATAGAGTACCAATATCTTTGTGGTTAGTAGAGAATAGTCATCGAGTAATGAACATAGGTAAAATGGCTGAGAATAAGCATTGGACTGTAAATCCAAAGACAGAGATTAGATACCTCTTTTTACCATTAAACTGAAGCCAAGTGTTTAGGTGCTTAGCTGTTAACTAAGAGTTAGTGGGATAGATACCCTCCAGTTTAGAGGTGGAACCTATATGAGACTGCCCGGGGACTCCCCGCCTTTTCTTTCTTACAAGGCGGGGAGTCTCGGGTTGTACTCAAAGGCTAGGTGGTTTAACACCTGCTTAAGGCTTTGAAGGCCTTTGGTCTAGTTTGAACCTAAGCCTTTATTGGCTTTGAAGTATATATTACGTTGAATTGCAAATTCAAAGAAGTAGCTTAAGTGCTGCCGAGGCTTATATAAGAGCTTAGCTTAATTAAAGTATTCGATTTGCGTTCGAATGATGCAGGATAAAGTCTTGTAGTTCTTAATTATGTTAGTGTAATGAATATGGGAGTTAATGGGAGAAGTAATGAGGAAATGATGGCTGCTGAGGGGATGAGTGTGGTAGGGTTTGTTGGGTCATTGAGTCATTGTATTTTAGAGTTGTTAATAGAAGGGAATATAGTGAGGCTGGATGCATAGATAATTCGTATATAGAAGAATAGATTGAGTAGGGCGGAGAGAGCTATGATAGTGGCGGTGGTGATGTTTCCATTGTTGATTAATTCTTGTAGGATGAGTCATTTAGGCATGAATCCGGTAAGAGGTGGTAGTCCTCCTAGGGATAATAATGTTAAAAGGATGATGATGGTTGCAGGACTTGATTTATTTCACAGGCTGCCCAGGGACTTAATTTTGGTGGTGTTGGAAATGTTGAGGGTTAGGAATATAGTTAGTGTGGCTATAATATAAATAGTTAAATTGAGGATTGTCATTGTTGGGTTAATGTGAACAATAATGATTATTCAGCCTATGTGGGCAATGGAGGAGTAGGCTAGGATTTTTCGTATGTGTGTTTGATTTAGGCCTCCTCATCCTCCTAGGATAGTTGATAGGAGGGCGAAAGTAAGAAGGATATTTATGTCAAGACAAGGGGCAATTTGGTAGATGATAGCCGTGGGGGCAATTTTTTGTCATGTTAGAAGGATCATTCCCGATAGGAGGGAGATTCCTTGTGTCACTTCTGGGACTCAAAAGTGGAAGGGGGCTAAACCTAATTTTATGGAAAGGGCTAAGGTTATGAAAACAGTTGCCCATTGATCTAATAGCTGGAATAGTGTTCATTGATTAGTTATTCATGCATTGTAGATAATTGCGAATATTATTATTATGGAGGCAGTTGCTTGTGTTAGAAAGTATTTTGTTGCGGCTTCTGTAGTTCGAGGGTTGTTGGGTGAGGTTATTAAGGGAATAATTGCTAATGTATTAATTTCTAAGCCTATTCAAGCTGTGAATCAGTGGCTACTGGATAAGGTGAGGCATGTGCCGATTAGAAGGCTCAGTGATAAGATGATTAGTACATAGGGGGACATTAGTATGGGAAGGGTATGAACCAACATTTTCGGGGTATGGGCCCGATAGCTTATTTAGCTGACCTTACTAGGATGTGGTGTAATGGGAGCACAGAGGGTTTTGAGTTCTTTGATGTAGGTTCGAGTCCTATCATTCTAGAAATAAGAGGGCTTGCACCTCTATTTTTTATCCTATCAAGATAATTCTTTTATCAGACATATTTCTGTTTTTATAATTGTGGGGGGATGCATGATAGGGCAATAGGTAGTGAGATGTATCATAAGCAGAGAGCAAGGGTTAATGGAAGAAAATTTTTTCATAGGAGATGTATAAGTTGATCATAACGGAATCGAGGGTATGAGGCTCGTACTCATAGGAAGGCTATAGTTAGGAGGAGTGTTTTTATTATAAAGGAAATGGTGTCAATGTGGTCTAGGTTGGAGGTAAGGGATGAGCCTAGAAACAGAATTGTTGTAATAGCGTTTATTGCAATAATGTTTGCATACTCAGCTAGGAAAAATATGGCGAATGGACCTGCTGCATATTCTACGTTAAAGCCTGAGACCAGTTCTGATTCTCCTTCAGTGAGGTCAAAAGGTGCTCGGTTAGTTTCTGCTAGTGTAGAAATATACCATATTATGGCTAAGGGTCATGTTGTCAAAATTAGTCAACAATTTTCTTGTGTGGTTGAGAGTGTTTTGAGTGTGAATGACCCGTTAATGAGTATTACGGATAGGAGAATGATGGCTAGGGAGACTTCGTATGAGATTGTTTGTGCAACTGCTCGAAGGGCCCCAATTAGGGCATATTTTGAATTGGATGCCCATCCAGATCATAGGATGGAGTATACTGAGAGTCCTGATAGGGAGAGAATAAATAGAAGTCCTAAGTTAAGATCTAGTAGTGCGTTAGGTATAGGTAATGGGGTTCAGATAGTTAGGGCAATTGATAGGGCTAGGATGGGGGCTAGGATAAATATTAGAATAGAGGAAGTTAGGGGTCGTAGGGGTTCTTTGGTGAATAGTTTAACAGCATCTGCAAATGGTTGTAATAGACCGTAGGGGCCTACGATGTTTGGTCCTTTTCGAAATTGTATATAGCCTAGCACTTTGCGTTCAATAAGAGTAAGGAAGGCAACAGCTAAGAGAATAGGGATAATATATAGTAGAAGGTTTAGAGTAAACATTTATTAAGAAGAGGGTTTGAACCTCTGAGATTAAAGGCTTAAGCTTTATGCAATTACCAACTCTGCCATCTTAATAGCCCTGTTCTTGGGGCAAAATAAGTTGAAGTAATATATTTAGATGAGTTCATATGTTAATTCTAGGGCTCATCGGGTATGTTGGCCCCATTTCTCTTGTCCTTTCGTACTGGGAGAAATTACTTACAGATAGAAACCGACCTGGATTTCTCCGGTCTGAACTCAGATCACGTAGGACTTTAATCGTTGAACAAACGAACCATTAATAGCGGCTGCACCATTTGGATGTCCTGATCCAACATCGAGGTCGAAACCCTAATTTCGATATGGGCTCTCAAATAGGATTGCGCTGTTATCCCTGGGGTAACTTGTTCCGTTGATCAAAAAATGGGTCAATTACTGGTAGTAGTACACTTAGATGGGTTAATCTAGGTTATTTCATTCGGAGGTTGCTTTATGCTCCGAGGTCACCCCAACCAAAGACCACAAGTCATGGCATTATACATTTTGTTCCAGTAGGGTAAGTGGGTGTATGCGTTGAGTTGTTGGTCTTAAGCTCCACAGGGTCTTCTCGTCTTGTATCATTATTCCCGCCTCTGCACGGGAAGGTCAATTTCACTGATTGGGAATAAGAGACAGTTAAACCCTCGTGATGCCATTCATACTAGTCCCTATTTAAAAGACAAGTGATTATGCTACCTTTGCACGGTCAGGATACCGCGGCCGTTAAAGTGAAAACTCACCGGGCAGGCAGTGCCTCTAATACTTGTTAATGCTAGAGGTGATGTTTTTGGTAAACAGGCGGGGTTTGTGTTTGCCGAGTTCCTTTTATTCCTTTTAATCTTTCCTTAAATGCATGCCTGAGTTGGGTTAACAATAGTTGTAATAGGGGGCTAGTGTGTGGATTTATCTATTAATTTGATTAAGTAGTAGTGGGTGTTCCAGGCTAAATTATGTCTATGCAAGGAGAACTTGTTCATGTTACTAATATTAGCATTATATCTTCTATACGGTTATAGAATTGTCCAATATTTACTTTAGGGATTTTGATGAATTCTTGGTATTAAGTATTGTGTAAGTTTGAGCTTTAACGCTTTCTTAATTGATGGCTGCTTTTAGGCCTACAATGGTTTTATAAGACTTTCATTACCCACTAAATAAGTTTGTTTACGTATCAAAAGAGATGTCCCCCTTTTGAGTATCATTTAAATTTAAGTTAGGTTTATGGGTACTTTAATTAAATTTAAAGTTGAACTTAAATTCGTTTTTTGGACAACCAGCTATCATTAAGTTCGGATAGGCTTTTCACCTCTATTGTAAAATCATCTCACTATTTTGCCACATAGACGAGTTCGTTCTGTCAACTGTTCTACAATAGCTCACTTAATTTCGGGAGGACGGGCTTTAATTCTTTTTGTCCGGTTAGACTAGCTAAATCATTATGCAAAAGGTACAAGGTGAAATCTTTGCTTTTTGTTGCTTGTAGGTAATTTAAAGGATCTTTCAAATTTCCCTCACGGTACTTTCGTTATAGTGCCTATTAATATCTGTTCTATCACCTATACTAAGATTGATGAATGTTTTGAAGGGTTAGTTGGATAGTTTGATTAGTTGTGTTTTAGGACTAGGCCTTGCTCAAAATGGTCAGGGTTAGCTGAAATCTTTTAGGTGTAGGCTAAATGCTTTGTTTAAGCTACATTTTGATATTCCAAGTGCACCTTCCAGTACACTTACCATGTTACGACTTATCTCCTCTTTCCTATGTACTTTTATTAGGTATGGGCGGTTACTTTGTTGAGGAGGGTGACGGGCGGTGTGTGCGCACCCTATTGCCATTTTCAATTAAGCTCTCTATTCTTAATTTACTGCTAAATCCTCCTTCATGTCTTTGTTTCAATAGACATTTCGTTGTGTTCTAAAGTAGAAAATGTAGCCCATTACTTCCCCCTCCATATGCTACACCTTGACCTAACGTTTTTATGGTTTCATGGTTGTGCCCACTTTTGAACCCTATTGGGGTGGGCTGACGATGGCGGTATATAGACTGTTGGGCAAGAAGGGGTGAGGTGTATCGGGGTTTATCGATTATAGAACAGGCTCCTCTAGGTGGGTCTAGGGCACCGCCAAGTCCTTTGAGTTTTAAGCAGTTGCTCGTAGTTCTCTGGCGAGTAATTTCGTTAATTAATTACCTCAGTTTATGGCTAAGCATAGTGGGGTCTCTAATCCCAGTTTGGGTCTTAGCTTTAGTGTCTTCAGCAGGGGTAAAGTCACGTTAGTTGGGTATTTTGATGTCAACTAGGGCGTATTACAGCACAGTTGATTCTTAACCTTATTGCAGTTATATTTTGCTTAAACACACTTTACGCCGTTTTTCTGTTAATTCGGGTTAATCGTATGACCGCGGTGGCTGGCACGAAATTTACCAACCCTTTTTACTATAATTTAGTCAAACTTTCGTTTATTGCTCAATGTTAGTCACTGCTGTATCCCTTGGGGGTGTGGTTAAACAAGGTGTCATGGGCTACTCTTAAGAGTGTGCCTGATGCCTGCTCCCTAAAGCTCAGGGTAGAGGTTTAAGGGCGTACTCACCGGATTGCGGAAACTTGCATGTGTAGGTTTAATAAAAATTAACAGTAAGGCTAGGACCAAACCTTTGTGTTTATGGAACTGGTTAGGGTTCATCTGAGCATTTTCAGTGCTATGCTTTGAGTTAAGCTACACAAAC